TATCATTGGAAAGTGCATTAACATAAATACGGCAGTAAGAAGAGGTAATACAAAAGTGTGTAAACTATAAAAACGAGTCAAAGTGGATTGACCGACACTAGCACTTCCACGTAATAACTCTACCAAAGGCGATCCTATTACAGGAATAGCTTCAGGTACGCCTGTCACGATTTTGACTGCCCAATAACCAATTTGGTCCCGAGGTAAGGAATAACCAGTTACACCAAAAGATGCAGTCAATACAGCCAAAATCACACCTGTAACCCAAGTCAATTCGCGAGGTTTTTTAAATCCACCTGTGAGATACACACGAAATACGTGTAGGATCATCATTAGCACCATCATACTTGCTGACCATCGATGAACTGATCGGATTAACCAACCAAAGTTGGCTTCAGTCATTATGTATTGAACAGAGGCAAAAGCCTCTGTAACGGTCGGACGATAGTAAAAAGTCATAGCAAAACCGGTAGCTACTTGTACTAAAAAACAAGTAAGTGTGATCCCTCCTAGACAATAAAATATGTTGACATGAGGAGGAACATATTTACTAGTTATATCATCTGCAATCGCCTGAATCTCGAGACGCTCCTCGAACCAATCATATACTTTATTGAGATAGGTAAACCAAAGAGACTCCCCCTCTGAGAACCGTATATGAGAATTTCATCTCGTACGGCTCAAGCAAAAACACCCAAATAGTGGTTGCAACGGATATGTAATAGAAAGTTTGAAACTTCTTAGCCACTTGATTCAATCGTCCCTGAAGATACGAAGCGAAGGAACCAAAATCCGGAATCTCTTCTTTGTGATGATAATGCCAAAATATCAAGTTGGCTCATTCGTCTTTATGTTGATCATTACAGGCCTCTTGAATCTTCTCTTCCCCTATTTATTTTATTTTGGATTTGTTGTTTTTGTTTGTGCGTAATACGGATTTACTATATGTTTTGTTTACTATTGATAGGAATTCTCTTGTGGAGACCCTATGAATCGATTGAAACCTCAGATTCATACTAGAACCACGATGATTCAATAAAGCGCCCAAGCTAAGCCCAAAGGTTCTCTGAGTAAGAACCATTTGATCATCACTTATTCAATGAATGGATGGAATGACTAAAAATCCATAGAAACATTGGTCCTTCGGTCAAAATAAGCATAATTCTGAAGGAAGAAAAATCGTTCGATTTATGAAATATCTCGTTGTTTGAAAATTTGTTGGAGTCCGGTCGCGAGGTCTGAATAGTAGGTATGAATCATAGTTCAAATATTTCTTGATCTATTCCATATATTCCGTGCTCCAGATACTAGAATGAATATCCGACGAGGTAGAACCATCTCTATCGAGATGACAGACCTATTCTCTGTACTATCAATAGGATCAATTATAACAAGTCACACACTCATATTCCGGAAATACCGAAACAACGGAATTCCACGGTCGAACTACCAGAATGGCCTAGAAATCCGAGTCCTAAGTGATTCATTTTGGATTGAAAAGCTAGGACTTCATGGTTCTTATGGGACCTAACTCATTGAAATTCCATCCAGTAAAACGGAAGAATTATAAATCTCCAAAATAATAGATAGGAATATCGCAAATAGAGCCATTGCGACACCCATGAAGGGGGTAGTTCCCCATCCAGGAGCCACTTTACCATATTCCGAATTCAATGGTTTCAATAAATCCCCTGTAATAGTTCGTCTTGGCCCAGATCTAGAACTACCCTCAACGGTTTGTGTAGCCATAAATCCTATTGCATTGGTTGAGATCTGTTGACTTTGTATACTATTTCGTTGTAAATAAACGATCTTATCGTAGCGTAGATCGATCGTGGTCTTGAAATTATCTAATAATGGAAACAGCAACCCTAGTCGCCATCTCCATATCTGGTTCACTTGTAAGCTTTACTGGGTACGCCTTATATACCGCTTTTGGGCAACCCTCTCAACAACTAAGAGATCCATTCGAGGAACACGGGGACTAGTTGAAATAATGAACCTCCCATATTGGGGGGCTCATTACTTCAATTGAGATAATGAAAAATCATTTCATCTTTTTAGTCGGAACCTTAGGCGGTTCTCGAAAAAAGATAGCGAAAAAAATGATCCCTAAAGTCGAGACTAACAGGAATGTATAAACCAATGCTTCCATAGATTCGATCGTGGTTTACAATTATAGCTTCCACACCTATTCATTTGGGATCATTTCCCAGATAAAGAAAGGGCAAGAGTCAAAGAAAAGGCGATGATGAAAATCAAGATTTCTCCAATCCCTTATGTCAAATCAAAAAAAAATCAAATAGAGGCGAAAGATACCAGAGCAATGTTGTATCAGACTACTTGTCTCTTTGTAGTTGGATCTCCAAGTTTTTGGAATGCCCCAAATTCCACTTGAGCATCCAAATCTGGGTCAATACCAGCAAAAACATCTCTGAACAAGGTTCTAGCGCCATGCCAAATGTGTCCGAAAAAGAAGAGCAAAGCAAACGTAGCATGTCCAAAAGTGAACCAACCTCTTGGGCTGCTACGAAAAACACCATCGGATTTCAAAGTAGCACGATCTAATTCAAAAATTTCACCCAATTGGGCACGTCTAGCATATTTTTTCACAGTAGCGGGATCACTATAACTGACTCCATTGAGTTCGCCACCATAGAACTCAACAGTTACACCTACCTGTTCGACACTATACTTTGATTCTGCCCTTCTAAAAGGAACATCGGCTCTCACAATTCCGTCTCCGTCTACCAAAACTACTGGAAATGTTTCAAAAAAAGTAGGCATACGACGTACAAAAAGCTCATGCCCTTCTTTATCTCTAAAGATGGGGTGTCCTAACCATCCAACAGCTATTCCATCCCCGTTATCCATTGAGCCTGCTCTGAATAATCCCCCTTTCGCCGGATTATTACCGATGTAATCATAAAAAGCTAATTTTTCGGGAATTTTAGACCAAGCTTCCGACAAACTCAGATTTTCGGCTAGCCCGGCACCAACCCTTCGATATATTTCTTGCTGGAAGTATCCCTGATCCCACTGATAACGAGTGGGACCAAATAATTCGATCGGGGTAGTTGCTGAACCATACCACATAGTTCCAGCAACAACGAAAGCTGCAAAAAAGACAGCAGCGATACTACTGGAAAGGACCGTTTCAATATTGCCCATACGTAATCCTTTGTATAGACGTTGGGGCGGGCGGACACTAAGATGGAATAGACCCGCTAATATGCCCAATGTCCCCGCTGCAATATGATGAGAGGCTATTCCTCCCGGAACAAAAGGATCAAAACCTTCCGCGCCCCACGCTGGATTTACAGATTGTACTTTTCCGGTTAGGCCATAAGGATCGGACACCCATATTCCAGGACCATACAAGCCTGTTACATGAAATGCGCCAAACCCAAAGCAAGCCACCCCTGAGAGAAATAAATGAATTCCAAAGATCTTGGGCAAATCCAAAGAGGGTTTTCCCGTACGTTCATCACAGAATATTTCTAGGTCCCAATACACCCAATGCCAGATAGCTGCTAAGAAGCACAAGCCAGAAAACACAATATGTGCCCCGGCCACACCTTCGTAACTCCAAATACCCGGATTCGTTATAGTTCCTCCTGTGATACTCCAACCACCCCATGAATTGTTTATTCCTAAACGAGTCATGAAAGGGATAACGAACATACCTTGTCTCCACATTGGATCAAGAACGGGATCAGAGGGATCAAAAACTGCTAATTCGTATAAAGCCATCGAACCGGCCCAACCAGAAACTAGAGCTGTATGCATTATATGGACAGAAAGCAACCGACCGGGATCATTCAATACGACGGTATGAACACGATACCAAGGTAAACCCATGGAAATACCCCTTTATCAAAGAAAAAATAGACACTATGTAACTTTATCGCATTGGAAAAGACTATGCTATGGACCTCACCTTTTCAGTGGATTATCCCGAAGCAAGGGTTAATATTTATTCCGTTCCGTTGGTAATAATTGAACAATTCTGTTCGTAGGAACAAAGAGAAGCAGATCTATTCTATACCCAATAAGTACCAATACGCAATGGGGGCTGGTCCCATTTTTTGTGAGCGAATGCATAGATACTTGTTCATCATTCAAACGATCCATTCGTAAGAATTTTTCTTTATTCATTTTGTCTTCCTCCATGAACCTTCGAATCTATGGATAAAATACGATAAACGGCAATATTATGAAGACAATAAACCCGTTGTTACGTTTCCACATCAAAGTGAAGTATAGTACTTAACCTCTTTTTCTTTAATTTAATGCCCATTGGTGTTCCAAAAGTACCTTTTCGGAGTCCTGGAGAGGAAGATGCAGTTTGGGTTGACGTATAGTGCGACTTGTCAGACATATTGGGTCATATGGGATTTCCCCGTTCTCTCCCCCGATGGAGATATCCTCTCTTTCGCCCAAGAAAGATTGATTGAACCATCAATAATTCGGAGCGTGAAGTGCAATTAGATCAATTTATTGGGGGATCCATATTATCAATTAGAAGAATTTATGGTTGGCTTGGACCAATAAAATGAAGTATACAGGCTCCGTTCAGAAAATACCAAATTGGTAATCTATGTATGATTACCACTCGTATCATAAATGATTCCTTTATACCATATGAGTGATCTCATACTGCCAATCAATGGAGTAATATGATGAATACATCATATATTGGGCGGAAGACATGAAACGAATTGAAAAAAAAAAAAGAAGTCGTAGCAAAAAGAAGTGGTACTGAGATTATTTGTCCTATATGTGCAAATAGAATTCGGGCAGATCTTTACCCGGAGTAGAGCATAAACCTAAAAGAATTGAAGAGGCCCATTCAGGAACAAGAAAATTACATCGTGATTTGGATCTCGATGAAACAATACATCAATGAGAGGTTAGTTCGATAAGTTCAGTGAATTCTAGGGAAGCAAGTCAAGTCAAAACTCATGTTTCTTGAAAAATGGAAGAAAAAGCCCCTTCGTTAGGAAAAACCCTGCTACGAAAAGAGAAAAGGGCTGGAATCGACACATTGATTCTTTTTTTGTTTCGCAATTTTTATTTTTTGAACCGTATGCATCCAAAGGTGCGTGTACGGTTCCTAAAGGATACAATTTTGTCCTAATCAACCGACTTTATCGAGAAAGATTACTTTTTTTAGGCCAAGAGGTTGATAGCGAGATCTCGAATCAACTTGTTGGTCTCATGGTATATCTCAGCATAGAGGATGATACCAGGGATCTTTATTTGTTTATAAACTCTCCCGGCGGATGGGTAATCCCAGGAATATCTATTTATGATACTATGCAATTTGTGCCACCAGATGTGCATACAATATGCATGGGATTAGCCGCTTCAATGGGATCTTTCATCCTGGTCGGAGGAGAAATTACCAAACGTCTAGCATTCCCTCACGCTTGGCGCCAATGAGTTTTTTATTTGAGAGAAAAAGAAGACTATGCCTTCGCCATATGGAATATAAATAATAAGTAATAATAGCATGGCACTTCGAGTTCGATATGAGCAAACCATTCTCGTTTTTTCATAACATGAGATTATGTATCGAGATAGTAGTATGAAACAAAGGTTATTTCCGATTTGATCTTATGTATCGGGGTTCCATTTCAGCGTCACAAACCTTTTTGCTTCCACACCAGAAGTCTCTTTCCGATATTTATGTTATGAAAGAGTATGAAAAAAAAAAAGATTCTTTTTTCCTTATTTGATCGGATCAAAAAGAAACTTTGGGATTGCTGAATCTCAGACGAGATAAATATATAAAGCAACGGAACCATCATAGTATTTTTTGACTCCTACGAAAGGAAGGATGGTAAATGGATCATTCAACGATCTGGGTCTGATGGATTCTATTTGTCTCTTTCTTCGATGGAAGGGAAAAAGAAATTCCATTGCAGAGCCGTATGCAATGCACAAAAGATGCCTGTACGGTTGTTCAATTCTATCTTTTTCTTCTTGTTTGTTATTCTTTATCCCTTCCTTTCGACCGATCATGCGAGATAGAGGAATCGTTTATTATGTTATATCATCAGGGTTATGATCCACCAACCTGCTAGTTCTTTTTATGAGGCACCCACAGGAGAATTTATCCTGGAAGCGGAAGAACTACTGAAACTCCGCGAAATCCTCACAAGGGTTTATGTACAAAGAACGGGCAATCCTTTATGGGTTGTATCCGAAGACATGGAAAGAGATGTTTTTATGTCAGCAGCAGAAGCCCAAGCTCATGGCATTGTTGATCTTGTAGCGGTCGAAAATACCGGGGATTTCGCATAAATCCGTGATTCCATTTCGAATCATAATTCGAATGAACCGTGATTTGATCTTTTATCTTCTTACCCGGGTAAAATAAAATAGTAAATGGAAGTAATTCATAATCATCCGGTTAGGATCGATCTAAACCAGCCCATTCTGTATACGATTCAGCATGCCAACTATTAAACAACTTATTAGAAACACAAGACAGCCAATCAGAAATGTCACGAAATCCCCAGCTCTTCGAGGATGTCCTCAGCGTCGAGGAACATGTACTAGGGTGTATGTGCGACTCGTTCAGATCATGAGCTAGAACAAATGAGACGATTTTTCCAGTCTCAATGACCAGTACCAATGAATGGGATAGAATGGAAGAACTCCATTCACTATCTAAAAATAAAGATCTATCATATACCTCTATTGTGTATGGAATTTATGGTTTCCATTGGTGCAAATCCAATCACCTCGATTTGAGATGAAAAGCAATTCTCCATTGGTAGCAAATGGTTATCCATTAAGCGGGGGAAATGATATTTAAGAAGCAGAAAGATTATGCTCCTACTCTTGCAAGAACGGACTAACAGGGTCAGCTACCTAGCCAACCTTCATAATTAAATGCCGTCACTGTATGAATAGATCTCATTGTGAAAAGACCTATTACTGGATAATTCATGGGTAGAGCCAAAGAGTGTGAACTGTACAAGTTACCAATAACATTGATTAAATGAGGGAAGGGGCTCCGGTGTATAGAGAGGGCCTCACCGTTTAAGAAGTAACCATAGAAACGATGGAAGCCACTATTTATTTATTTATCCATTTACATTTACTACCTATTTATTTTATACCTATTTTATACCAAATATCGGTAAAATTTCTTATTTTGAGGTGAAATAAATGCCTGGAAGAAATAAAAAATCGTGGTTGGGAAGGTCATAGTAGCAAAAGCCATTGGAATTTTTATTTTATACATCGGAAGAATCCGTTTTGTTATTAATAAACCAGGAGAGGGGAAAAGAATGACTGAAAGAAAAGAAATCGATTAGTTATTCATCAAAGTTTAATTTGATTCAATGACCAGAGTTAGACGAGGATATATAGCTCGGAGACGTCGAACAAAAATTCGTTTATTTGCATCAACCTTTCGAGGGGCCCATTCAAGACTTACTCGAACTACTACTCAACAGAAAATGAGAGCTTTGGTGTCCACTCATCGGGATAGAGGCAGGCGAAAGAGAGATTTTCGTCGTTTGTGGATCACTCGGATAAATGCAGTAACTCGTGAGAATAGGGTATCCTATAGTTATAGTCGATTAATACATGATCTGTACAAGAGGCAGTTGCTTCTTAATCGTAAAATACCTGCACAAATAGCTATATCAAATAGGAATTGTCTTTACATGATTTCCAATGAGATTATCAAATAAGGAGATTGGAAGGAATTCACCGGAATGATTTAAACGGAGTTCCCCGGAGAATGACCTCCGGGAAGGTAGAGTAGAAATTAATATGATAAGATAAGTAGTAGGAATGAACGAACACGTTTCAAAAAAAAAAACAGATTTCTTCTTCTCCCATTCTTTTTTTTTTATTCTATTACGACGCAACAATCAAATCTCTCGGCTTTTTCGAACAAAACATCAATCAATCTGATTTTGAATTCCAATTAGAGTTGTTTTGATTCAATTGAGGAGTAGGCCTATTTATTTCTGGTTCTAGGACCAGTAGTTCTAGGGATCGACTCAGTTTTCTCAAATTGTTTCTCATTATTAAGAAAAGGTAACGAAGATAAAATACGAGCTTGTTTTATAGCAATAGTAATTAATCGTTGTTGTTTCAAGGTCAATCTATTCACTCGTCTAGATAATATTTTTCCCTGTTCACTAATAAATTGACTAATTAAACTCATGTTTCTATAATCAATTCGATCCCCCGATCCAATTGGGGGCAAACGCCTACGAAAAGATCGCTTGGATTTACGAAAGAGTCGCTTGGATTTATCCATGGTTTATTCCTTATCTCTAAAATCCCATTTCTTCATTCATTTCGGATCCGACCGAAATAGGACTTGATTTGTTTATATATATATAATTTCTTCCTGTTCCTTGGAAGGATGGTACACGTGTTCCGTTCGATCTATTTCTTTATCTCCCCATGAATCGTATGCTTGTAACAATAAGGACAGAATTTTCTCAATTCCAATCGACTAGGTGTATTGTGTCGATTCTTTTGAGTAATATATCTGGAAGTGCCTCGCGATTCTTTATTGAAATCATTTCGGACACAACTGGTACATTGCAAAATAACTATTCCTCTGACATCTTTACCCTTGGCCATGAACCTCCTTTGGATTCACTCAATTCTTCTATTTTCGATCCGAACCGAAGAAGAAGAAAGGAACGAAAAATAAATAGAAAATAGGTTGCTAACTCGAAATCCAATTATGAAAGATTTCGTTGCAATCAATAAAGTAATAAAATCATAAGTAATACAATTATTTCTAACTATTCATTATTCCTAATCCCAGCATTTCATTTACTATCTTATATGATCTCGAACAGCCTGCCCTAGACCCCCATTTCTATTTCTGTTCTACCTCTATTAATTCTATCCTGAACCCGAGTTTGACTGAGGTTCAATCCACTTTTATTCTTTCTCTTTCCTTCCTATCCTAAAGAACTGAAAAAAAAAAAGGGGGGGGGTTGGTCACAGAGAATTTATTGTATCTCTAATCTTCTTCATTCATCCATTCCCATATCAATAACTAGAATGAAAAAAAGGGGAATACCAACGCATCTGGGAATAAACGATTGATCTCTATCAATAGACCTGCTAAAGACCCAAACCATAGAGTAGTTAGCACAGGTGCCACGGAAAGATATGTTTTTATATCTCGCATTGAAAATCCTCCTTCTTTATTGGAATACATATATGATCAAATGCATATGTAGTTAAAGATCACTTGTATTTGTACGCGGAATCCCTAACTAAAATGGATATGTACAATGATCCGGTAGATGAGATCCACTTGTACCTAAAACAGAAAAAGATGACCCCCTCTTCCTGAGCATTACCGATAAATATTAATTCTTTTATACGTTAGGTTTCATATGTATATAATTCTTTTATTATATGAGATATGAGACCAAAAAGAAGAAATGGCAAGAGAAATTGTATATAGATAGAGTAAATAACGATGTGGAAAACAAAACAGGGATTCTCTACAATGACACTGTACAACAATTAAAAGGGATGTAGCGCAGCTTGGTAGCGCGTTTGTTTTGGGTACAAAATGTCACGGGTTCAAATCCTGTCATCCCTACCTATTCTTTTTCCTATGGCCAGTAACGAGGGGTCAATTGAGATCGATGAAAATTGGACATAATCTTTTATTTTATGATACTATATGCAATGCATGCAAAATGTATTGGGGGTACAAAAAGAATCCTTTTCTTGACAGTCGTATCTGCTGTCATAAGAAAGCGCTCTTAGTTCAGTTCGGTAGAACGTGGGTCTCCAAAACCCGATGTCGTAGGTTCAAATCCTACAGAGCGTGATTCTGTTCTTGTAATGTCGAATCACAATAAAACAACTTCACTAACTTGAACTGCAACCTGAATTTGACCCCCTGCAGATTAAGGAGGAGGTCAATCAAAAAAAAAAGATGTTACTCAATCAAAGGTCCAACTGATCACCGCGTCTGTATTGTAAATAT